TTGTAAAAAAGATTCTTCAATATTGTTTTGATTCTTTAATTTAAAATATTGTTTTGAATTTGATGGGCTAAAATTTAAAAAATCCTCATTCTGCTCTTGCTTTCCAAAAAAATACTCATCCTTTTTTTGCTTTCCAAAAAAATACTCATCCTCTTCTTCCTTTACATTGATATTTTTATTTTCACTAAAATTTGGATTTATATTCAAATTAAAAAGAAGTAATTTGCTTGGGATAAACCAAGGTTTCTTTTTATATTTATCATAAAGTATCACAAACTCTGGAAAGAAAACAACTTTCGGAGTCGATGTGAATCGATTTAAGATTAAGATTTTTTCATTCATTCCCATCCAATCAAAAAACATTACCATCCAATCAAAAAAGACCCTTTTGTATTTGTAATTGATTTCGGAATTTGAATGAATCGGAAGATAAAAAAGACCATTATTATGAATTTTATCCATTTTTTGGTCCTTATTAGGTTTAGGTTCAGCCTTAATTTTTTTTTTTATTTTACAAACCAAATATTTTCTATCTGGATTTTTTTCCATATATATAATATAACTATAACTTTTTCCTAGATAATTATTCATAGGAATATTCTTGAGTATGTTAAAAAATTTTTCTTTATTTCTGTTGGAATTTTCTTGGTTCTTATTTGTTTCTAATGATGATCTATAAATATAGGAGTTCTTCTTAGTTTCAGAATGAATATATTTATATGATAAAAGATCATATCTATAGTTTTTTTGAAAATTATCCTCTTTACTTGGTAATAAATATACTTTCGAATTTTGTTTTTCTTTGTAATCAACTAATTGGTCTTTTTCATAGGAATACCATTTGTTTAAATCTTTATTTTGAGACGTATGGGATTGATTGATTCCATTTCTCCATTTTTGTGGGACTAATCTAGACCATGTAATCTGAGATAAATCGTATTGATAATCACCTCTTAACCAGTTTTTCCATGGATTCATTCCATAATTTGGAAGTTTCTTATGTCTTAATTCGGAATGAAATATTCCTTGTCTTCCAAAAAAATCCTTTATTTCAGTCTTAAGAAAAAAAGACGGTCGATGATATTGAAGAATAGATCTTAACTTATTAAAGTTAATAACTTGGCTTTGTGATAATTTAAAAAATACATAGTTTTGTGACAAGTAAGATAAGTCAAAAAAAATATGGGGTTTCCCCTTGCTATTTATAAGATTATCAAAAGCCCTTTTTATAGTCATAGGCCAGATAAAGTCAATTTTATTTTGTTTTGTTTTATTAATGCTTTCTTGATTTGTTTTATTATTGTAAATGTATTTATCAAGAATTTTTTTTGTTGATGCGATAAAAAGTTGTAGAGCGATTCTGCGCATATTAATGATACATAGAAAAATATCTATGTATATTTTTTCAATGAAAAATTTAACTATTAATTGAATATTTTTTCTTTTAAATAGTTTCCCATTTTTTGGCGGTGATTCTCCATTATTATTTTGATTTTTTTTTTTTCCTGGCCTTCCTTTTTTTTTCTCTTTTTTCATTATTTCTATTTGATTTATGATTGTGCTTCTTCTATCAATCCTATTTTGCATTTCTTCTTCCGCCTGTGAATAATTTGTCCAACCTGTAGATCGAATTTGACTAACTGATTCATTAATTATCTGATTGCTGATTATAGAATCCTTTTGTTTTTTAGTTTCACTTGATTCATATATTTCTCTCGGTATAAATAATGGAATTGTCTTTCCTTTGAAAAGTTGTTTTATTATTCGTTTTACAAATAAAAATGCTTTTGCTTCTTTCTTTGTTATTTTTTTAAAAACTCTTCGAACTCTAAAATTCAATTTTCTGAGTTCGACTTTAAAGTCTATATCTTTAAAAATGGGTTCAAAAAAGGAAGGTGTTTTTCGAGGAGGACCAAAAGGATATTCCATTTCCATTCCGAAAACTGTTAAAAAACAAGAATCAAAATCATCTTGTTTCTTTAGATCTCTCTTATAGAGTCGTCGCTTAGAGCTGTGCCAAGGTTTCAAATGAAAAGGATATAGGATTTTTATCTGAAAACCTTCTTTTAACCAATTTTTAGGAAAATCTTTTTTGTAGAATTGAATACCATTCAAGCTGCATCTTAAATAAATTTCTCTATTCCAATCTCGGAAATCCTCATACCATTCCGGAGATTGCCCTAATAAAATACGGCCAATATTCTTAGCTATTATCAATAAGGGGAATTTAATATATTTTCTAAAAATTGCTTGAGCTATTAACAGAATACTTCTTGTTTTTTGTCTATGTGGAATGTTATCCCATATTTCTATTCCCGTTGCCTGGTAGTTTTTTTTTATTCGAAATTGTTGATCTAAAATTTCTAATTCTGACTTTACAGCCAACCAATCTCTAATATTAGAAAAAAGTTTCATTAGGTCGGATATAGGAAAAGGAAAGTTTTCCATTTTTTCGAAAAAAAGCGGGGAATGGGCATTTCCTAGAGACGGTCCCCAAATA